GAAATAGTAAACCAATTCGGGGAATTTCTGACACAAGTATTCAATTAATTCGTACTTGTTTAGTCTTGAATTGGGATCAAGACAAAAAAAGTTCTTCTATCGAGGAGGCCCGCGCTTCTTTTGTTGAAGTAAGCACAAATGGTCTGATTCGTGATTTCCTAAGAATCAATCTATTGAAATCAAAAATTTCATATATCAGGAGTAGAACTAGAAAAAGGGATGATCCATCAGGTTTCGGACCGATCTCTAATAATGGATCAGATCCCACCAATATTAATCCATTTTATCCCAGTTATTCCAAAGCAAGGATTCAACAATCACTTAAACAAAATCACGGAACTATTAGTACGTTATTGAATAGAAATAAGGAATTTCAATTTTTGCTAATTTTGTCATCATCTAATTGTTTTCGAATGGATGCATTCAATCATGTAAAAGATCACAATGTAATAAAAGAATCAATTAAAAGAGATCCTATAATTTCAATTCAAAATTCGTTGGGCCCATTAGGAACAGCCCTTCAAATTGCAAATTTTGATTTATTAAACCATTTCAATTTAATAACTCATAATCAGATCTCCATAACTAAATATTTGAAACTTGACAATTTAAAAGAGACTTTTCAAGTACTTAAATATTATTTAATGGATGAAACCGGGAGAATTGTTAATCCCGATCCATGCAGTAAGAGTGTTTTGAATCCATTCACTTTGAATTGGTATTTTCTCCATCATAATTATCATCCTAATGATTGTGAATCTTTCTTCACAATAATTAGACTGGGACAATTTATTTGTGAAAATGTATGTATTGCCAAAAGCGGACCACATCTAAAATCGGGTCAAGTTATAATTGTTCACATTGACTCTGTAGTAATAAGATCGGCTCAGCCTTATTTGGCCACGCCAGGAGCAACCGTTCATGGCCATTATGGAGAAATCCTTTACGAAGGAGCTACATTAGTTACATTTATATATGAAAAATCGCGATCTGGTGATATAACGCAGGGTCTTCCAAAAGTGGAACAAGTGTTAGAAGTACGTTCAATTGATTCAATATCGATAAACCTAGAAAAGAGAGTTGAGGGTTGGAACGCGTGTATAACAAGAATTTTTGGAATTCCTTGGGGATTCTTGATTGGTGCTGAGTTAACTATCGTGCAAAGTCGTATCTCTTTGGTTAATAAGATCCAAAAAGTTTATCGATCTCAAGGGGTGCAGATCCATAATAGGCATATAGAAATTATTGTACGGCAAATAACATCAAAAGTATTGGTTTCAGAAGACGGAATGTCTAATGTTTTTTCACCCGGAGAACTAATTGGATTGTTCCGAGCAGAACGAACGGGACGCGCTTTGGAAGAAGCCATCTGTTACCGACCTATATTATTGGGAATAACGCGAGCATCTCTGAATACTCAAAGTTTCATATCCGAGGCGAGTTTTCAAGAAACTGCTCGCGTTTTAGCAAAAGCTGCTCTCCGCGGTCGTATCGATTGGTTGAAAGGCCTAAAAGAAAACGTTGTTCTAGGCGGTATGATACCCGTCGGTACCGGATTCAAAAGATTCGTGCAAGGCTCAAGGAAACATAAAAAGATGCCTTTGAACAGCAAAAAGAAGAATTTATTCGAGGGGGAATTTAGAGATAGAGATTTTTTATTCCACCAGAGAGAGTTATTTGATTCTTGCATTTCAAGAAATTTCTATGATACATCAGAATAAGCATTTCTAGGATTTAATGATTCCTAAGAGCGGATTCATCCTTTTATTTTATTTTAATTAATCGTGGTCCTGTGATTTGTTCCATGTGATTTATTAATAGTAATAAAGAAAATAAGGAATAGAATGAAATTAATTGCTTGGATCGTATATCAACATCCAATCTCCGGGAAAAGATAAGGTTCCATCGGAACAATTATTTATTTCAGGGTACCCCCTCTCTCTTTTTCTTTGTTTGAAAAAGAAAGAGAGAGAGAGGAAGTGTGGGTAGAAATGATAAAAAGATATTGGAACATTAATTTAGAAGAGATGATGAAAGCGGGAGTTCATTTTGGTCATGGTACTAGAAAATGGAACCCAAGAATGGCCCCTTATATCTCTGCAAAACGTAAAGGTATTCATATTACAAATCTTACTAGAACTGCTCGTTTTTTATCAGAAGCTTGTGATTTAGTTTTTGATGCAGCAAGCAAGAGAAAACAATTCTTAATTGTTGGTACCAAAAATAAAGCAGCGGATTCAGTAGCCCGGGCTGCAATAAGGGCTCGGTGTCATTATGTTAATAAAAAATGGCTCGGCGGTATTTTAACGAATTGGTCTACTACAGAAACTAGACTTCAAAAGTTCAGGGACTTGAGAATGGAACAAAAGACCGGTAGACTCAACCGTCTTCCAAAAGGAGATGGGACTCGATTGAAGAGACAGTTAGCTCACTTGCAAACATATCTGGGTGGGATTAAATATATGACAGGGTTACCCGATATTGTAATACTCGTTGATCAGCAAGAAGAATATACGGCTCTTCGGGAATGTATCACTTTGGGAATTCCAACCATTTGTTTAATTGATACAAACTGTGACCCGGATCTCGCAGATATTTCGATTCCAGCGAATGATGACGCTATAGCTTCAATCCGATTAATTCTTAATAAATTAGTATTTGCAATTTGTGAGGGTCGGTCTAGCTATATACGAAATTCCTGATTAATAATAAGATAGATTAATAATAAGATTAAGATAAAGAAATTATTTTGTGAACTCCATATATTTATGGATATATAATCGGTTACTATTTGTCAATCGTCCAAAAGAGATAAAAATAACTAGCTATATTATGTGATTTGTTGGTATTTAAAATATACAATTTTAGTAGGCAAATAAAAAAAACGATGGTTGAATCAAAATAATTCCTTTTAAAGTTTTCTTTCAGGGGGTAGTATGAATGTTCTATCATGTTCCATCAACATCCTAAAAGGGTTATATGATATATCTGGTGTGGAAGTAGGCCAGCATTTCTATTGGAAAATAGGAGGTTTCCAAGTACACGCCCAAGTACTTATTACTTCTTGGGTTGTAATTGCTATCTTATTAGGTTCAGCCATTGTAACTGTTCGGAACCCCCAAACCATTCCAACTGGCGGTCAGAATTTCTTCGAATATGTCCTTGAATTCATTCGAGATGTGAGCCAAACTCAGATCGGAGAGGAATACGGCCCATGGGTCCCCTTTATTGGAACGATGTTTCTATTTATTTTTGTTTCTAATTGGGCGGGTGCACTTTTACCTTGGAAGATTATAGAGTTACCTCATGGGGAGTTAGCTGCACCTACGAATGATATAAATACTACCGTTGCTTTAGCTTTACTTACGTCAATAGCCTATTTTTATGCGGGCCTTAGCAAAAAAGGATTAGGTTATTTCAGTAAATACATTCAACCAACTCCAATTCTTTTACCCATTAACATTTTAGAAGATTTCACAAAACCCTTATCACTTAGCTTTCGACTTTTCGGAAATATATTAGCGGATGAATTAGTAGTTGTTGTTCTTGTTTCTTTAGTACCTTCAGTGGTTCCTATACCTGTCATGTTCCTTGGGTTATTTACAAGTGGTATTCAAGCGCTTATTTTTGCAACTTTAGCTGCGGCTTATATAGGCGAATCCATTGAGGGGCATCATTAACGAATTTTGTTTTGAAATAGACTTTTTTATCTTATAGTCTAAGGCAATCTATTCTTGTTCAAGATAATCTACTTATACTTAGTGAACATAAATATACACATAAATAGAAAAAAAGTTTATAACGATCTAAAGGAATAGTAAAAACAAAAAGGAAAGAAATCTAAAAAAGTTTTGTCCTAAACGATCTTTTTCCTAGAATTCGTTTGAATCATTTATACCTTCGTCCAATCAATTTTTTTTTTGGCTTGATTATTTTGTTCATTCAATTCCAATCCAATTTTAGGAGTCATAATCTGAATAAGAGTTGTTTCCAACATGTGATTAAAAAAAGGGTTTTTTTCTATAGAGATAGAGCTATTTCTATTTCACTCGGTTTTATTCAATTCAATAGATTGACTAATAATAAAATATTAATAAATTATATAAATAAAAAAAAAAATAACTTACAAGAAAACAAAGACTTATATTTCTATGCAATGATTCAGACTAATGAATTTGTCCATTTAGATTGATTGTATCCAAGTGGGATAATGATAAGGAAGAGAATAAAAAAAAATGAGATTCAGAAAAAAATGGATTATTATTATTTACAAGAGTGAAATCAAACTAAGTATATGGAATATATATATAAATAATGGAATAATGGCTATAACTCAATTTTATTTTTGTGAATATTTCAGCATCTAAAAAATTTTTTTAGAATCCGATTGAATTTAAGATACGAATAGTTGGTTTACGTTATGGAAGAAAGACGTGTATATGCAATATTAACTATTTATATAGTTAGATATTCGTTAAAAGATAGGTCGTCTAAAAGATATATCTAATCTGCCCTGGAGATTTCGATAGGGATTTCACTAAAAAAGGGATTGCACTAAAAATCCCTCCTTTTCGTTTGGAACTGGGAATTCAATATTGAATAATTGAATAAAGAGATTAAATCAAGAAAAAGAATGAATAGTTCGAAATTTATTGGTTGATTGTATCATTAACCATTTTTTTTTGGTGCGAGGAACTTATCATGAATCCATTGATTTCTGCCGCTTCCGTTATTGCTGCTGGGTTGGCTGTTGGGCTTGCTTCTATTGGACCTGGGGTTGGTCAAGGTACTGCCGCGGGGCAAGCTGTAGAAGGTATCGCAAGACAACCCGAGGCAGAGGGAAAAATACGAGGTACTTTATTGCTTAGTCTGGCTTTTATGGAAGCTTTAACAATTTATGGATTAGTTGTAGCCTTAGCACTTTTATTTGCGAATCCTTTTGTTTAATCAAACGTATTTTTTTTTTTTTTGCCTTGTACTTGCTGCTTGTTTTTTCGAAT